ACATTTAGTTGGAAGATACTTCTTTCGGATGGGTCACACCAATAGGATGAACCAAATGAGTTCTGCATCATGAACTTTGTACTGCGCACATTACTTAGACGGGTTCTAGAAAGGCATATAGGAAGGAATGGAGAAATCGAGAATAAAGAAATCTAATATGAAAGAAAAGCCAAAGAAATGAGATAATATCGGATTCTATTTCTTTGGATCTGAGCTGAATCTTGTCTATTTCAACCCCCCTAGATTCGGATTCTACTTTTGAGCCTTTCCACAATTAACTAATTTTACCTTTCTAATATGTATTACGTCTTTCTAATATGTATTACGTATTCAAATTCGTTTGAACAAGAGGAGAAAAAAAGAGGAGATAGAATCCAATTCTTTTAGATACTTTATCTAAGAAACTCTACCCATCTATGTTCTAGATGGGGTATATCTCGCTAAACTGGATAAAGCTATTATTCTAATCTAGACTATAAAAAAATATGTATGTGGATTCATATCAATTAATTAGAAATTCATTCTAGGGAAGAGAGACCCATACAAATTAATCATGTGCCAAGAACCAGATTTGAACTGGTGACACGAGGATTTTCAGTCCTCTGCTCTACCAACTGAGCTATCCCGGCTATTCCCAATCTCGATTGGAACCGCTAACATGAGGATTTAGAGTCCTTTCCGTAGTATCCTCATTTTATCATATAACTGGGGTCTATGTCAATTAAAAGGACAAAAGTCGATTAAAAAATTTTATCAAAGCCGGGGGATTTCTTCGATCTTCAAAAAGATGACTTTGTAAGTTTCAGTATGAGTAATGATATTGTATTGATCGGGAATCATTCAACTAGGGATTCCTTGCTCAAAGATGTTCATTTCTATGTGTATCATAGATATCAAATTGTGATAAGAGAAAGCCATTTACGCTTAGAAAAAAAATCCATTTCTAAAAGAATAGAGTGAATGAGAAAGATAAGGAATTTGGAACCGCTAAGGAAAGGGGGTCGGATAAATAGTTGGGGAGTTAAATAGTCTTTTTGGGGATAGAGGGACTTGAACCCTCACGATTTTTAAAGTCGACGGATTTTCCTTTTACTATAAATTTCATTGTTGCCGGTATTGACATGTAGAACGGGACTCTATCTTTATTCTCGTCCGATTAATCAGTTCTTCAAAAGATCTATCAGACTATGGAGTGAATGATTTGATCAATGAATATTCGATTCTTTCTTCAATGTAGAATGGATTCACACCAATTCTTCGATTTTTTATAGAAAAACTACGGATTCGGGTCGTCATTAATCATTTGATATAGTATTCAATACGTATGTATATACGTTTATCCTTCACTTCATTCTTTTTCTTTCTGAAGTTTCGATCTAAAGAGTCCTCTACGAACGCATTTAACTCCATTTGTTAGAATAGCTTCCATTGAGTCTCTGCACCTATCCTTTTTTTCTGAACCTTTGTTTGTTTTCAGAAAACAGGATTTGGCTCAGGATTGCCCATTTTTGTTAATTCCAGGGTTTCTCTGAATTTGAAAGTGATCACTTAGTAAGTTTCCATACCAAGGCTCAATCCAATTAAGTCCGTAGCGTCTACCAATTTCGCCATATCCCCCTTTCTTTTTGTTTTGAGATTAGGATCTCGTTGTGATTTCATTCCTTGTTATTTTTCTTTCATTTATACTGGAACCATTGAATTCATTAGATACCGATTCCTATCTCGAAAACGCGTTTTCTCCTCTTTGATTTTATTAACTATCTTCTATAGGAGACCCTTTTTTTGTCCAATCAAAAATGATTTTATCATTTCGGAATCCGCAATTCAATATAGATGGATATATACCCGATCTATATGTCTCGCTTCCTGTCATTTTGCCATTCAATTTGGAATACTTGAACGATCGATTCTTGTTTTTTATCTTCACTTTCCCCTGAAAGCCGAGGAATGTCTCATTAGTTATAACTAACCATTCCATTAAACAATTAGAATTTGAAATAAATATAGAATGAGAGATATATATAATATAGAATATAATATACAAATATAGAATATAATATAGAACTGTAATAAAAAGTATTTCAAATGCCAAAAAAAGAAATGAAAAAGAATATTTACCATTCAATTCAAATTGAAAATCAAAGAATATTAACAATATTTACAATCACTATTTAATAATATTAGTATTAGAATTGTGATAAATCGAAATTCTAGATCGCTATATTAATCCTTATGCTCTAGAATATTCAATAGAATATTGACTAGTTAATAACTAAGATTCCAATTCCAGTAGTTTAGTCAATTACTATGCATATAAGATTTCTGTGATGTGGGCCCGCTTAGCTCAGAGGTTAGAGCATCGCATTTGTAATGCGATGGTCATCGGTTCGATTCCGATAGCCGGCTTTTCCCTATTTTTTTTTTCATTTTTTATGATGATTGATAATGTTCCTTTGAAATCAAAGAATATTGAAATTGCGCCTTCCTCCTTTTCCAAAAG